TCTCCTTACTACGGATTGCCCAGATTTTGAACATGAAAGTGAATTTGCGGGGGAACCCGCGCTTAATTTGAAATTAAAAGACCCTTCTTTCTTTTCAGAACAAGTCAAAATTGATTCAGAAAACCAATCGAAAAATTTCGTCGATGCAGTTACAACGACGTATCCTAATGATCAAACAATTCTAAAAGAATCTCTTGAAGAATCTCTTGAAACAAATGAAATCGAAAAAAAGGTTCCTCGATGGTCATACAAATTGACCGACGAGTTCGAAGCGGAAGAACTGGAGCTAGCAAAGGCAAAAAATAACAATAACAATGACGAAGACGAAGACGAAGAATCAAGACCGGATCCCTGTATTCGTTCCCGAAAGGGAAAACGCGTAGTCATTTTTACCGATAACGAGAAGGATAATACGACTCGTACTACCGGTACTACTACCGAGAATACTACCAAAACTAGTACAGGTACTACTACCGGTACTACTACCGAGAATACTACCAAAACTAGTACAGGTACTACTACCGGTACTACTACCGAGAATACTACTAATACTAGTACAGGTACTACTACCGGTACTACTACCGAGAATACTAGTGATGAAGATGAATCAGAGGAAGTGGCTTTGACACGTTATTCGCAACAATCGGATTTTCGACGAGATCTAATCAAAGGATCCATGCGCGCTCAACGACGTAAAACAGTTATTTGGGAACTGTTTCAAGCAACTGTGCGTTCCCCACTTTTTTTCGATAGGGCAGACAAAAATTTATTTTGTTCTTTTGATATCTCCGGAATGCTGAATTTTATTTTCAGAAATTGGATAGGAAAGGGCACGGAACTTCAAATTTATAATTCTGAAGAGGAAGAACCAAAAGATAAAAACGAGGAGGAGATAAGACAGGAGAATGAGCGGATAAGAATAGCGGAAATGTGGGATACTATTATGTGTGCTCAAACAATAAGGGGTTCTTTGTTATTAACCCAATCGATTCTTAGAAAATCTATTGTATTACCCTCATTGATAATAGCCAAAAATATTGGCCGTATGTTATTATTTCAATTTCCCGAATGGAACGAGGATTTTAAAGCGTGGAATAAAGAAATGCATGTTAAATGCACTTATAATGGTGTTCAATTGTCAGAACAAGAATTTCCACAAAATTGGTTAACCGATGGTATTCAGATAAAAATTATATTTCCTTTCTGTCTGGAACCTTGGCATGGATCTAAAGTACAATTGGATCACAGAGATCCAATGAAAAAGAACGGAGAAACTGAAAATTTTTGTTTTTTAACAGTTTGGGGAATGGAAACTGAACTGCCTTTTGGTTCTCCCCAAAAACGACCTTCCTTTTTTAAACCTGTTTGGAAAGAATTAAAAAAAAAATTCTTAAAAGTTAAAAAGAAATATTTTATAGCTCTAAGAATTTTAAAAAAAAGAACAAAATGGGTTATAAGCGTTTTAAAAGAAAAAACACGATGGATTCTAAAAATATTTGTATTTATAAAAAAAATAATGAAAGAATTTGCAAAAGGAAGTCCAATTCCATTATTTGGATTGAGGGAAATAAATGAATCGAATATAAATACAAATCAAAAAAATGATATAAATGAAATAAGTAATCAGATTATTGATGAATCGCCTATTAAATCCAAGGATTGGATAAATTATTCACTGACAGTAAAAAGAATAAAAGATCTGTCCGATAGGACAAATACAATCAGAAATCAAATCGAAAAAATCACAAAAGACAAGGAAACACTATTTATAACTCCAGATATAAACATTAGTCCTAATGAAACAAGTTGTGATGATAACAGATTAGAATCTCCGAAAGGGGTTTGGCATATATTAAAAAGAAGAAGTACACGATTAATACGGAAATGTTACTACTTTTTTAAATTATTTATTGAAAAGATATACATAGATATCCTTTTATGTATCATTAAGAGTATCAGAATTAATGTAAAACTTTTTCTTGAATCAAAAAACAAAATTTTTGAGAAATACAGTTTCACTGATAAAACAAATCAAGAAGGAATTGATGAAACAAATCCAAATACAATTCGTTTTATTTCGACTATAAAAAACTCACTTTCTAATTCTAATATTAGTAATAATAATTCACATATTTTTTCTGACCCTGACTCCTTGTCACAGGCATATGTTTTTTATAAATTATCACAAACCCAAGGTTTTAACAAATATCATTTGAGATCCGTACTTCAATATCACGGAACACTTCTTTTTCTTAAGGATAGAATAAAAGATTCCTTTGTAACACAAGGAATTTTTCATTCGGAATCGGCACATAAGAAAATTCGCAAATTTAGAATGAATGAATGGCAATACTGGTTAAGAAGTCATTATCACTATCAATACGATTTATCTCAGACTAGCTGGTCTCGATTATTCTCGAAAAAATGGAAAAAAAAAATCCATCAAAGTTGTATGGTTCAAACTAAAAACTCAAAAAATTTGGATTTAGATAAAAAAGACCAATTAATTCATTACGAGAAACAAAAAAATTATGCAGTGGATTCATTACTGAATAACAAAGATCACTTTAAAAACTACAAATATGATCGTTTATCACAGAAATGTATTGATTATGAAGATAATAAGGACTTATATATTTATGGCTCAAGGTTAAAAGTAAACGAGGACCAAGAGTTTCTCTATAATTACAATACATATAATCCTCAAATTTTTAATATGTCGGGAGGTATATCTCTTAATAATTATCTAAGAGATAATACGGCTAGAAATATGGATAGAAAATATTTTGATTGGAAAATTTTCGATTTTTGTCTTAAAACAAAAATCAATATTAAGCGCTGGACAAAGATGCATAGGGGGGCCTATTTTTATAAAAACAAAAATACTAAGACTCTGGCTAATTATTATCAAATAATTGATAAAATTGGTAAGAAGGATCTTTTTTCTCGCTCGATTCATAAAAAAATAAACCCATCCACTCAAAGAAAAACTTCCTTTAACTGGATGGAAATAAATGAAGAAATGCAAAATAGTCTTATATCGAATCTGGAACTTTGGTTTTTCCCAGAACTTGTGTCACTTTATAATGCATATAAGAAGCAACCGTGGATCATACCAATTAATTCACTTCTTTTAAATGTTAATGGAAATGAGACCAGTAGCAAAAAAAAAAATATCGACGAAAAAAGGGCTCCTCATATATTATCTAATAAAAATAAAAAAAAATCTATTGAATTAGAAAATAAAAAAAATAAGCCAGTACAAGGAAATAGTGGATCAAATACACAAAAACAAGCGAATCGTGGATCTGATCCATCAAACCAAGAAAAAGATGTTAAAAAAGATGCTAAAAAAGATCATGATAGGGGATCAGACATTCAAAAACCCAAAAAGAAAAAGGACAAAATAGAGGCGGAATTGGATTTCATCCTGGAAAGATATTTTCTTTTTCAATTAAGATGGGATAATCCTTTGAATAAAAAAATAATCGATAATGTAAAAGTATATTGTCTACTGCTTAGATTGGAAAATCCAAAGGAAATTGCCATAGCCTCCATTGAAAGAGACGAAATGAGTCTGGATATAATGCCAACTTCAGAGACTTTCAATGTTCCAAAATTACTAAAAAGAGGAATATTGATTATTGAACCAGCTCGGCTATCTATAAAATGGGATGGACAATTTTTTATGTATCAAATCCTATCTATTTCACAGGTGCATAAAAATAAGCACCAAACTAATTGGGGATACCAAAAAAAAAGAAATGTTGATAAGAATGGTCTTGATAAATATAAATCCATTGCACGACATGAAGGGTTGATTGGGAATGGAGACATAAATAATTATAATTTTCCTGTTCTTGAAAATATTTTATCTCCTAAACGCCGTAGAGAATTGAGAATTCGAATTTGTTTAAATTCGGAGAATGTGAATGTTGTGGATAAAAATCCGGTATTTTGCAATGATAACAATAGAAGGAATTGTGTCCAATTTTTGGATGAAGGGAAGCATCTTGATATAGATACAAATAAATTTATTAAGTTAAAATATTTTCTTTGGCCAAATTATCGATTAGAAGATTTAGCTTGCATGAATCGCTATTGGTTTGATACCAATAATGGTAGTCGTTTCAGTATGTCAAGGATACATATGTATCCGCGATTGAGAATTAGTTGATGCTATACTTATTATGGATCACGTTCCGTATATGAAGGCAAACAGATATACACACGTGTTAGGTTATATTTACGGTACATGATACTGATTCGATGATCTTATCCGATCAGAAATGAATCAGCAGATTCTTTTCATCTTAGGTCCCAATTTTTGTGGTGCAATACCATCCATCCTTTTTTCTATTTTTTGTATGTATATCCAAAAAATAGAAAATTGGATGGATTAATTGAATTTGAGAAAAAAACAAAAAGAACAAAGATGTATATGAGTAAATCCGGATTCAATTTTTGTGTATAAGAAATTAAAATGAATTATTATTATTACTGATCGGTAAAATCCATATTTGTAAAAAAAAAAAAAAGAAAAAAATAGGGAGGGGATTCTAATTCTTTTTATGGTAAAAAATTCAATCATCTCAGTTATTTCGCACGAAGAAAAAGAGGAAAATAGAGGGTCTGCTGAATTTCAAATATTCAGTTTCACCAATAGGATACGCAAACTTACTTCACATTTAGAATTGCACAGAAAAGATTATTTATCTCAGAGAGGTCTACGAAAAATTCTGGGAAAACGTCAACGGCTGTTGGCTTATTTGTCAAAGAAAAATAGAGTACGTTATAAAGAATTAATAAATCAATTGGATATTCGGGAGCCAAAACCTCGTTAAGTTAATTTGAAAATTCGTTTTCAATTATCAATTATTTGATTTATTATATTTATATTAGTATTAGATTTTATGAGTATTAGATTTTTCATTTTAATGAACTTCGTTTTCAGCAATTCATGGAATAATGAATCGGAGAAAAATATATGACTGTACCAACTACAAGAAAAGATCTCATGATAGTTAATATGGGTCCTCAACACCCATCAATGCATGGTGTTCTTCGACTCATTGTTACTCTTGATGGCGAAGATGTTATTGACTGTGAACCCGTATTGGGTTATTTACACAGAGGAATGGAAAAAATTGCGGAAAATCGAACCATTATACAATATCTGCCTTATGTAACACGTTGGGATTATTTAGCTACTATGTTTACAGAGGCAATAACGGTAAATGCACCAGAACAGTTGGGAAATATTCAAGTACCTAAAAGAGCCAGCTATATTAGAGTCATTATGCTGGAACTGAGCCGTATAGCTTCTCATTTGTTATGGCTTGGCCCCTTTATGGCCGATATCGGTGCGCAGACCCCTTTCTTTTATATTTTCAGAGAGAGAGAGTTGATATATGATCTATTCGAAGCTGCCACAGGTATGCGAATGATGCACAATTATTTCCGTATCGGAGGAGTAGCTGCTGATCTACCTCATGGCTGGATAGATAAATGTTTGGATTTCTGTGATTATTTTGTAACAGGGATTACTGAATATCAAAAGCTTATTACGCGGAATCCTATTTTTTTGGAACGAGTTGAAGGAGTGGGCTTTATTAGTGGAGAGGAAGCTATAAATTGGGGCTTATCCGGACCCATGCTACGAGCTTCCGGAATTCAATGGGATCTTCGTAAAGTTGATCATTATGAGTGTTATGACGAATTTGATTGGGAAGTACAATGGCAAAAAGAAGGAGATTCATTAGCTCGTTATTTAGTCCGAATTAGTGAAATGACAGAATCCTTAAAAATTATTCAACAAGCTCTGGAACGAATTCCAGGGGGGCCCTATGAAAATTTAGAGGTACGACGCTTTGATAGAGCAAGAGATTCCGAATGGAATGATTTTGATTATCGATTCATTAGTAAAAAACCATCACCCACTTTTGAATTGTCGAAACAAGAACTTTATGTGAGAGTAGAAGCCCCAAAGGGGGAATTGGGAATTTTTCTGATAGGAGATCAGAGTGTTTTTCCCTGGAGATGGAAAATTCGCCCGCCAGGGTTTATCAATTTGCAAATTCTTCCTCAGCTAGTTAAAAGAATGAAATTGGCTGATATTATGACAATACTAGGTAGTATAGATATCATTATGGGAGAAGTTGATCGTTGAAATGATAATTGATACGACAAAAGTACAACAAGCTATCAATTCTTTTTCCAGATCGGAATCATTAAAAGAGATTTATGGACTCATAGGGTTGCTTGTTCCTATTTTTACTCTTTTATCGGGAATCATAATAGGGGTGCTAGTTATTGTGTGGTTAGAAAGACAAATATCCGCGGGGATACAACAACGTATTGGACCCGAATACGCAGGTCCTTTGGGAATTCTTCAAGCTCTAGCAGATGGGACAAAATTACTTTTCAAAGAGGATCTTCTCCCGTCTAGGGGGGATATTCGTTTATTCAGTATCGGACCTTCTATAGCGGTTATATCAATTTTACTAAGTTATTCAGTAATTCCTTTTGGCTATCGCCTTGTTCTAGCTGATCTCAGTATAGGTGTTTTTTTATGGATTGCAATTTCAAGTATTGCCCCTATTGGACTTCTTATGTCAGGATATGGATCGAATAATAAATATTCCTTTTTAGGTGGTCTACGAGCTGCTGCTCAATCGATTAGTTATGAAATACCATTAACTCTATGTGTATTATCAATTTCTCTACGTGCGATTCGTTAGAACATTCGCTCTTTTTTACCTATATATTTATTTTTTTATTTGCATTCTAGGAAAAAGATTGAACGTATTGAATAGATATATTCAATTTTTATTCATCATTCAGAGCGATGAACTAAACCAGATAGTTATATGAGTGAAACAAAACAGCTTAGAAATTGGCAGTAAAAATTTGAGTCTCATTCCCTAGGTACAATGTAAGTAAATATAAGCAGTAGAAACTGTTTCCCCAGAATTGGTGAATAATTCATCATGGTTTTAAGCGGGTATAAACGATTAACCTGTATGGAGTCTTTATTTTTTACTATTGTTTGTAGTACCATACCTGGGATCGAGAAAAAATTAGTGGACGGTTAGGAATACCAAGGTACACAAAGGATTAGTAATAGAGATAATGTAAGTTATCCAAAGAGGTATTTCTGCATAAAAGGAATCCTAATGGGGGCTTTAAGTTAGTAGAAACGATCGAGCCGTACTTCCCCATGATCCCGATCCAGAGTATGCTCCTATCCACTGATTAAAGAAATTACTATCAGGAACGAAGTAATCCTTTATTTTCTTTAGATTGATTTTTTATGAGAAAGAAGAATAGGAACGAAAGAAATGGAATGCATTTCCAATAAAAAAAATAAAATAATTATTTTTCTTTTTTTATTCATATTTTATTTAATACAGATAAAATTCTTATCGTGATACATGAACTAATAGAATGTCGAATTGTTTTTCGTAATCGAAAGATATGAGTTGAAATTTTTATAAGTATTTTATTTAAGGATTAAGTTATTACTGAACAAAGATAAGTTGAAATTATAAAGGATAAGATCAATTCAGAAGCGTTTTTTTTGTTATTTATAGCATATAGCAGACAGAATTGCATTGGTCTAATTTGGACTCTCCGATGTATCTTTACTTTACTCGATCTACTCTATAAACAAAATATATCGAGATGATAACAAATCAGTCCTTATATTTATTTGTGGCCATCGGGGAGCCGTATGAAGCCGAAGTCTCATGTACGGTTTTGCAATAGCGGTGAGAACAGTGATGTTATCATCGACTATGATTATCTAACAGTTCAAGTACAGTTGATATAGTTGAGGCGCAGTCAAAATATGGTTTTTGGGGGTGGAATCTATGGCGTCAACCTATAGGATTTATGGTTTTTCTAATTTCTTCCCTAGCAGAATGTGAGAGATTACCTTTTGATTTACCAGAAGCAGAGGAAGAATTAGTTGCGGGTTATCAAACCGAATATTCCGGTATAAAATTTGGTTTATTTTACGTTACTTCCTATCTAAACCTACTAGTTTCTTCATTATTTGTAACAGTTCTTTACTTGGGCGGTTGGAATTTCTCTATTCCGTACATATATATTCCCGAGCTTTTCGGAATTAATGAAGTGCGTGGAGTCTTTGGAACGACAATCGGTGTCTTTATTACATTAGCTAAAGCTTTTTTGTTCTTATTCATTCCTATCACAACAAGGTGGACTTTACCTAGGATGAGAATGGACCAACTATTGAATCTTGGGTGGAAATTTCTTTTACCTATTTCTTTAGGTAATCTATTATTGACAACTTCTTCTCAACTCCTTTCACTGTGAAGGCATAGGATATTATAGATTCAAAACTTTTCTCAACCAAGAGAAAGAAATATTAAATTATTCACTTATATTCACGATATGTTCCCTATGGTAACCGGGTTCATGAATTATGGTCAACAAACAGTACGAGCTGCAAGGTATATTGGTCAAAGTTTTATGATTACCTTATCCCATGCAAATCGTTTACCTGTAACTATTCAATATCCTTATGAAAAATTGATCACATCGGAGCGTTTCCGCGGTCGAATACATTTTGAATTTGATAAATGTATTGCTTGTGAAGTATGTGTTCGTGTATGCCCTATTGATTTACCCGTTGTTGATTGGAAATTGGAAACCGAGATTCGAAAGAAACGATTGCTTAATTACAGTATAGATTTCGGAATCTGTATATTTTGTGGTAACTGCGTCGAGTATTGTCCAACAAACTGTTTATCAATGACTGAAGAATATGAACTTTCTACTTATGATCGTCACGAATTGAATTATAATCAAATTGCTTTGGGTCGGTTACCAATGTCAGTAATTGGGGATTACACAATCCGAACAATTATGAATTCGACTCCTATAAGAAAACCACGGGTAAACCCCTCGATTCAATAACAATTACCAATTATTAAGATTGAGTTTTGGTCGAAAGGAACGAAGCTTCTTTCATTTTGATTAGTCAATAACTCAAAAACCTAACTATAGATTGGTGAGAATCACGACTTGCTTTGTATTGCAAAGAAAATATATTCATATATCTGTTCTGTGATGATTTCAAAATCAATAAATATTTTATTTTTATATAAAAAAATATATAAATATAGAATCAATAAATTAAAAAATTAAAATTAGAACGGCTTTTTTTTCGTTTTTCGTTCTTTTTTCGTATAGAGAACCTGGATGTAATTAATATAAAATAAAATATAATAAGCGTATCTACAGCAACCAACACCCCCTTAGTACAGTATTTAATTCAATTTCTATTAGGAAGGTATTAAAACAATAGGGTAATGTGTTTTTTCCTGGTCTGGTCAATAAGGTCATGAAACATTTTTGAATTAATTTATCTCTTATTTTACATATAATGGATTTACCTGCGCCAATACATGATTTTCTTTTAGTATTTTTGGGGTTGGGTCTTATAGTTGGCGGCCTAGGAGTAGTATTACTTACCAATCCAATTTATTCCGCCTTTTCCTTGGGATTGGTTCTTGTGTGTATATCCTTATTCCATATTCTATCGAACTCCCATTTTGTAGCTGCTGCACAGCTACTTATTTACGTGGGAGCCATAAATGTCTTAATCGTATTTGCTGTCATGTTCATGAACGGTTCAGAATTTTACAATGATTTCCATCTTTGGACCGTTGGAGATGGGGTCACTTCACTGGTTTGTACAAGTATTTTTGTTTCACTAATTACTACTATCTCAGATACGTCATGGTACGGTATTATTTGGACCACAAGATCAAACCAAATAATAGAGCAGGATTTAATAAATAATGGTCAACAAATTGGGATTCATTTATCAACAGATTTCTTTCTTCCATTTGAACTTATTTCTATAATTCTTTTAGTTGCCTTAATAGGTGCAATTGCTATGGCTCGTCAGTAAAGTAATAAATACTAAAAAAAAAAGACTTCATTTGTTCTGTTTTATCTCATCTATTTTCCTTCAATTCCTTTTTTATTTTCAGATTGTTCATGTATAAAAGGTCAATGTTTTAGTTCGATCTATTACTAATAGTTTTCTTTATTACGTACTTATTATATTCTAGTCAATCGAGTCGATTGAATTATTGTTCATATTGAAATGAAGCGAGATTGAATTTGAATTGATGAGGAGTAGTTCAATGATGCTCGAGCATGTACTTGTTTTGAGTGCCTATTTATTATCTATCGGTATCTATGGATTGATTACAAGTCGAAATATGGTTAGAGCACTTATGTGTCTTGAGCTTATACTGAATGCGGTTAATATGAATTTCGTAACATTTTCTGATTTATTTGATAGTCGCCAATTAAAAGGAGACATTTTCTCGATTTTTGTTATAGCTATTGCAGCCGCTGAAGCAGCTATTGGATTAGCTATTGTTTCATCAATTTATCGTAACAGAAAATCAACTCGTATCAATCAATCGAATTTGCTGAATAAATAGTGGTAATCCTGGGCATATAGCATATAATATAAATAATAAATAGAATATTAGCTAATTCAAATTGGCATGTGCGGTAGAAACCTATGACCCTTTTTGCTAAAACGTAAGAAATCCAAGTATCTTAGCCCTCTCTCATGAGCAGATCCAGAAGTAGATTGATTACAAACAAGTTCTGGTAAATCTAAATCATCGATTCGTCTGGTATATAAATATATGATTCATTTACTAAACTAATCTACTAGATCGAAAATTTATGACGTTCAAAAATTTTATAGATCCAATGTCACATTCAGTAAAGATTTATGATACATGTATAGGGTGTACTCAATGTGTACGAGCCTGCCCCACAGATGTATTAGAAATGATACCTTGGGACGGATGTAAAGCTAAGCAAATTGCTTCTGCCCCAAGAACAGAGGACTGTGTGGGTTGTAAAAGGTGTGAATCTGCCTGTCCAACGGATTTCTTGAGTGTACGGGTTTATTTATGGCATGAGACAACTCGCAGCATGGGTCTAGGTTATTGACTTATTGATACGTTGCAAAAAACTCCACTTACACCCATTTGATTTCTCTTTACCGACAAAACCCCGTACTCTAAATAACTAAATAATATAGATATTTTTATAATAATTTTATCGGGTACGGGGTTTTCTGGCCAAAGTGTATCTTGTCTTTACCACGAATTCTTTTCCTTGGTTAACAATAATTGTTATTTTGCCGATATTCGCGGGTTCCTCAATTTTATTTTTCCCCCATAGGGGAAATAAGGTAATTAGGTGGTATACTATTTGTATTTGTTTATTAGAACTCCTTTTAACCACCTATGCATTCTGTTATCATTTTCAATTGGACGATCCATTAATCCAATTGGAACAGGATTTTAAATGGATTAATATTTTTGATTTTCACTGGAGACTCGGAATCGATGGACTTTCCATAGGACCCATTTTACTGACGGGATTCATTACTACTTTAGCGACTTTAGCGGCTTGGCCAGTTACTCGAGATTCACGATTGTTCCATTTCCTGATGTTAGCAATGTACAGTGGTCAAATAGGATCATTTTCTTCTCGAGATCTTTTACTTTTTTTCATCATGTGGGAGTTAGAATTAATTCCTGTCTACCTACTTCTATCCATGTGGGGAGGGAAGAAACGTTTGTACTCAGCTACAAAGTTTATTTTGTATACGGCGGGAGGGTCGATTTTTCTCTTAATGGGAGTTTCGGGTATGGGTTTATATGGTTCCAATGAACCAACATTAAATTTTGAAACATCAGCTAATCAATCATATCCTGTAGCATTAGAAATAATATTTTATTTTGGATTTTTTATTGCTTATGCTGTCAAACTGCCGATCATACCCCTACATACATGGTTACCGAATACCCACGGAGAAGCACATTATAGTACCTGTATGCTTTTAGCCGGAATTTTATTAAAAATGGGAGCGTATGGATTGATTCGTATCAATATGGAATTATTACCCCACGCGCACTCTATATTTTCTCCCTGGTTGATCATAATAGGCACAATTCAAATAATCTATGCAGCTTCAACATCTCCCGGCCAACGTAATTTAAAAAAAAGAATTGCCTATTCTTCTGTATCTCATATGGGTTTTACAATTATAGGAATTAGTTCCATAACTGATACGGGGCTCAATGGGGCCATTTTGCAAATGATTTCTCATGGATTTATTGGTGCTGCACTTTTTTTCTTGGCAGGAACGAGTTACGATAGAATACGTCTTGTTTATCTCGACGAAATGGGAGGAATAGCTATCCCAATGCCAAAAATTTTTACACTGTTCAGTAGTTTCTCAATGGCTTCTCTTGCATTACCGGGAATGAGCGGTTTTGTTGCGGAATTGGTAGTATTTTTTGGTATAATAACTAGCCAAAAATTTTTTTTAATGTCAAAAATCCTAATTACGTTTGTAACGGCAATTGGAATAATATTAACTCCGATTTATTTATTATCTATGTTACGCCAGATTTTTTATGGATACAAACAATTTGATGTTCCAAAATCGCAATTTTTCGATTCTGGACCACGAGAATTATTTGTTTCGATCTGTATCTTTCTACCCGTAATAGGTATTGGTATTTATCCGGATTTCGTTTTTTCACTCTCAGTTGACAAGGTAGAAGCTATTTTATCTAATTATTTTAATAGATAGTTTTTATCAATAATACATACAAAACGATACAAAAGAAATCTAAATTGAGTAAAAAAAAAATAAACAATAATAAAATTTCTAATTTTAATTAGATACATTTGAAGTTTTTGAGAACCATAAACATAAAATAGTTATTCAAATGGTTCTCAAAAACTCCTACAAACTTTCCTTATATAAGATATTCCTATGTATTGTATTCGTAAGGTCTTTTCTTCAATTAGAGGTTAATGTGAATGAGCCATAACTATGTAGCCCTATTCCTAATAGATTCACCCCGAAATAGCATATCCAAATTATAAGAAATCCCATAGAAGCTACAATTGCAGAATTTATGCCTTGCAAATTTTTATTTGTTCGAGTATGTAAATAAATCGCGAATATAGTCCAAGTAATAAATGCCCAAGTTTCCTTGGGATCCCAATTCCAATAAGATCCCCATGCCTCATTAGCCCATACGGCTCCTGAAAGAATACCGATGGTTAAAAAGATAAACCCTAGACTAATGACACGACAACTCCAACAATCCAATTGCTGAATCAATTGATACCTATGATAATTTCTAAATGAAATAAAAAAAGTGTTTCGTAAAACATTGCTAATTTCATTCACATATTGGATCTCGCCAAAGGAAAATAGACCAATTAATACATTATTGCTTTTATTTTTACCAAAAATCTCTACTTTTTTTCGAAATGTAATTACTATAAGAGCTATTGATAATAATGATCCACATAGAAGGGCTGCGTAACTTAATACCATCATACTTACATGCATCATTAACCACTGTGATTGAAGAGCGGGTACTAATTTTGTGGATTGATGCATTTCAGTTAAAAGACCTGAAGTAGCAAAGCCTTGAGTAAAAATAGCACTTGGTGCGGTTATTGCACTTAAATTATTTTTTTGGTTCGTAAAATGGGGCACCATATGAATAATGGAAAAACTCCACGAAAGGAACATTAATGATTCAAATAAATCACTTAAAGGGAAATGCCCAGAATAAACCCAACGAATAATTAAGAATCCTGTTATACAGAAAAAGGTAGCTATCAGTCCTTTTTCTGACGAATTATAGAGTCCTACAATTTTGTCGACTGATAAGGTTATCAAATAAATCGTAATTACAATTGAAACAATTGAAAAAGAGATGTGAGTTAATATATGTTCTAAAGTCGAAAATATCATAAAAAAATCCTAAACGAAAAAGGGTCTTTTAACAATATAATATAAATCTGGAATTGAATTCATTAATTCATTATAGGATTTATTCTAGTTCTTTTCGAAGATGCCGCCACTCGGACTCGAACCGAGATGCTCTAGCACTGCTTCCTAAGAGCAGCGTGTCTACCGATTTCACCATGGCGGCGTGATCAAAATTATAATAGCTCATCCACATTCAATCGTCGAGATTGAAGGAGCCAATTCAATGTAGTATCCTTTAGCTTTTGGAAAATTGAATAATTTCATAAAGACTTGCTCAAATTTTGAATGTTCAAAAATCTTTAGTTATGAAATGGTGGTAATTTTGTTTTAACAATGCAATAGTTTTTCGTGTAGTTTAAGTTAAGTTCTTCTGGAATGTAATGTAACAATTGGAACTAGCATAGTTCTGTTTTCAATCTAGGCGGCGAACTAAAAAATTTATTTTTTTTAGACCCCGTTCTCATTTTTTGAGAATTTTTTTTTATCATTGATAAAAAAAGGTAATAAAGAGGATTTTTTTATCACAATTTCATCATTACAGCACAGCCAAGCGATTTCTGTAAATATTTGCTTGGTATAAACATAAACACTGGATTAATTACGGGTATTTTCATTGTATTGTGTCCATAATTTTTGTTTGTATTTGCGAAACCAATTCGGTATTGGGTTGGTTGGGCATATAATTGAAATCCATATATGAATTTCTATGGAAATTTAAAATTTTACTAGATTTCAAAAATAGATTTCGAAAGATAAAAAAATGAGTTAGCAAGATATACACCTAGATATCGCGATTTCTAGATCTATATCTTGATTGATCCTGTAGTTCAAACATAGGATCCATATTCGGGATACATAATTACAATAAACCTTCCTAAAAGAAGACTTTTTTGAAAATTGATGGGGAAGATTGTAATCCCCATCCCGCGAAAAACTACATAGAGATGAGACCTTCTATCTTGGGCTTCAATTTTTTTTTCTTTTTTAGTTATAGTAACTTTCCAGTAGACAGAAAAATTTGTATTCTACATACCAAAAAATGAAATATAATTTCATATTATATTGATCAGTTCAAAATAAGAATATTTGTTAAATGAGAAAGATTCCTCTTACTAAATTGCTAAACTCAATTAGCCAATTGATCGATTCATATCAATTCAGATTATTCTAAAACTTTATTACTTGTTTGTTGCACAAAAAAACTTTTAGACTTACCGGTAGAAAGAGATTTTGCTAAAGAAAACGCTTTTTCCGCCGCCCAATACGCTTTTTTTTTCCAAATGTTTTTACGAATACGCTTTTTTGACAGAGAAGTACGTTTCTTCGGAACCGCCATTCAAAAATGAAGAGGTTACTCATTATTATAGTTAAATGTGAAAGACATCTATTGTTCAAAATAAATAATAAATCTTTTTTATTATTATTACATACAATATCCTTACATACAATATTCAAAATAAAAAAAAATTATCGGTTACTACTAGAATATATATTCTATATCCTCATTCGTATCTGTATCGACGGGTTCTACTGCTATATAAATCGAATTGCTTTTTTTTTAATAAGAATCAAAAGGGGTTTAAATTCGTATCTCCGGATATTATATTCTCGTCGTGTTACATTTTATTTTTAAAAATTAATCGAAAAGTTTCAGAACCCTTACCCACTTTTTAAATTAAAATTAAAAATCTACTGTAATTTTATTTCTATTAATTCTAATTGATCAAAATCAAGAAAGTATATCTAATAAAATAAAAATTGTAAAATCCGAATGAGTTAGAAGTTAATTGGTTAAGTGATACATAACTTGATAATCTTGATAATAAAGAACATTTTTGTAATTTATTATTTCAGTTATATGTATATGCGAACTGAAGTGAGGGGTAACAAAATGACGGATCTCGTAGAGTTTCCCAAAAACATAATTTGTTTGATTGGTTGGAAGGAACGTAAGCAACTCAATCAGTTCCACAACGAATTAGATTCCGAATAAATTTACTAATATAATGAGGTTTTTTTATGTTTAGTGGATTAATTTTTTGGCAGATATTATGATTCATGCCAGAATCAAGTTTAATTTTTGGTATAATTCTTTTTCTTTATTTTATAGATATTAATTTTTATAGATATTAATTTTCGTAATCGTAATATAATAATAGAATGGCTTATAATCTTATATTTTGTATCCTCATAAATATCTTAGAACTAAGTAGTAACTTTTTGCTATGACTTAATCTTATCATTTGACCAATAGTAACTTCTTGATTTGAATAGTTGAAATACTTGTGAAAGAATAAATAATCATAATGATTCTAATTCTCAATTATAATTATATTTGAGCCCTTTTGTGTCTTGATTTTTTTTATTATTTTATCTTTACGAAGGAGATAAGAACTGGTGAATCGGAAACAATTCAATTAATAAAAATACAAAAAAGTTTTTTTCTTATGGAACATACATATCAATATGCATGGATCATACCTTTCGTTCCACTTCCAGTTCCTATAGCAATAGGAATCGGACTTCTCCTTGTCCCTACGGCAACAAAAAGCTTTCGTCGTATGTGGGCTTTTCCTAGTGTTTTATTGCTAAGTATCATTATGATTTTTTCAGCCTATCTGTCTATTCAACAAATAAAGGGCAGTCTTATCCATCAATATGTATGGTCCTGGACTATCAATAATGATTTTTCTTTAGAATTTGGTTACTTGATCGATCCACTTACTTCCATTATGTTAATATTAATTACTACAGTTGGAATAACGGTTCTTATTTATAGTGACAATTATATGTCTCATGATCAAGGCTATTTGAGATTTTTTGCTTATATGAGTTTTTCCAATGCTTCCATGTTGGGATTAGTTACTAGTTCCAATTTGATACAAATTTATGTTTTTTGGGAATTAGTTGGAATGTGTTCATATCTATTAATAGGGTTTTGGTTCACACGACCAATTGCGGCAAATGCTTGCCAAAAAGCCTTTGTAACTAATCGTATAGGGGATTTTGGGTTATTATTAGGAATCCTAGGTTTTTATTTTATAACGGGTAGTTTTGAATTTCGGGATTTGTTCGAAATAACCAATAACTTGATTGATAATCATAGGGTAAATTCTTTATTTATTACTTTGTGTGCCTCCTTATTATTCCTCGGTGCAATTGCTAAATCGGCACAATTCCCCCTTCATGTATGGTTACCCGATGCCATGGAGGGGCCTACTCCTATTTCAGCTCTTATCCACGCTGCTACTATGGTAGCAGCGGGAATTTTTCTTGTAGCTCGACTTCTTCCTCTTTTTACAGCCGTACCTTACGTAATGAATTTCATTTCTTTGATAGGTATAATAACAATATTATTAGGAGCTACTTTGGCTCTTGCTCAAAGAGACATTAAGAGAAGTTTAGCCTATTCTACAATGTCTCAATTGGGTTATATTATGTTAGCTTTAGGTATGGGGTCTTATCGAGCTGCTTTATTTCATTTGATTACTCATGCCTATTCGAAAGCATTATTATTTTTAGGATCCGGATCCATTATTCACTCAATGGAAATCATTGTTGGATATTCGCCAGATAAAAGTCAGAATATGGCTCTTATGGGAGGTTTAACAAAATATGTGCCAATTA